ACCGAAAAGCAGATATCAGCAACAACCGGGTTTATTATGGGACAGCTTATGATGTTTATATCAATCTATTATGCGCCTCTGCATTTAGCATTGGGTAAACCTCATACAATAACTGTCCTAGTTCTACCATATCTTTTATTTCATTTCTTCTGGAACAATAGGAAGAACTTTTTAGATTATGGATCTACTACTAGAAATTCAATACGTAATTTCAACATTCAATGTATATTTTTGAATAATTTTATTTTTCAATTATTCAACCACTAAATTATCATAAATTTAGATTTATATTATTATTATTTACAACTATTATTTTTTTATTTAGTTATTTAGAAATATAATTCTAATTATTATATTATAACTAATTATTATATTATAATATATAATATTATAAAATATAAAAAATTAAATTAATATAAATAGAAATTCAATATAACTAAAAAAAATTTTGAATTGAATTTCTATTTATTTATATTAGAATTCTATTTCTATTAGAATATAATTATTTTTTCTCTTATCTTACCATATTGATTGATTTTTTATTATCTTATTTTTTTTTTTATTTAAGATCGAATATTATAATTTGAATATTATAAAAATAAATAAAAAAAATATTATTATAATTTTATAAACTCAAAAACAAAAAATAAATAATAAATTAATAAAAAGATTAATATAAAAGATAAATAAAAAAAGAGATAAGACGAGATTCGCCCCCCCCCTACTAAATATTTAATTACTTCACCCGCAAAGAAACTTATAACCCCAACACTGTTTGTAATTCCATCAATTATGCGTCTATCAAAAAAATGAGTTAGTTTAGCTAATCCTCTTATACTCCGGATTACAACCCTTGTGTAGAAAAAATCTATATAACCACGATTATACGACCAGTTGTATATAACATTTACTATTTGGTCCAAAAAAGCTCTTTTAGGACCTATTTTAAAAAATGAATTGATTAAGTCCAAATTTTTGAAAGATGAATAAGCAGACCCATAAAAAATGGATGCTACAAATATTCCGAAAAAAGCTATACTTACTGAAAAAAATGCATTTGTCAAAAATTCATACCAGTCTACGGAATAGTCCGAATTTGGATGTAAAAGATTTTTCGATGGAGCCAGCCATTTCGATAATAGATCAAAATCTATTTCCCCTTGACCAAAAGCAATTCCTATGAATCCAATAAAGAGAGTAAATACTACCAATATAAGCAAAGGAAATAACATAGTATTGTCCGATTCGTGGGGATACGTAGAAGTATATTTTTTCAAAAAACGAGTAGTAAAGTATCGCATCCGATTTATTACATTCCCATCAAATTGATATGTATTTTTAGGAAAAAAATAAACGCTTTCATTATTATTCATTGTCATTGAGAAAAGTAAATTTATGTTGATCGCCTTAGGCACTTCTTTTCCCCATAAAGATATTGAATAAAATGAGTTATTTTGAGTTCCACTATAATTTTTAAAATTAACATGTAAATACCCTTCAAAGGTAAGTAAATACACCCGAAACATATAAAATGCGGTTAGTCCTGCTGTAAAATAAGCTATCACTGCAAAAATTGGTGAATACAACCAACTTTCGCTAAGAATTTCATCTTTGGACCAAAAACAAGCAAGAGGTGGAATACCACAAAGAGAAAGTGTACCTAATAAAAATGTAGTTCTTGTAATTGGAACATATCTTGTTAAACCGCCCATAAGAACCATATTCTGACTTTTATCGGGTGAATATCCAACAAGGGGTTCCATTGAATGAATAATAGATCCGGATCCCAAAAACAATAATGCTTTAGAATAGGCATGAGTGATCAAATGAAATAAAGCAGCTCGATAAGAACCTAGCCCTAGGGCTAACATAATATAACCCAATTGAGACATTGTAGAATAGGCTAAACTTCTTTTAATATCTCTTTGAGCAAGAGCAAAAGTAGCTCCTAATAATAGTGTTATTACACCTATCAAAGAAATGATATTCATTATGTAAGGTATGCTTGTGAAAAGAGGAAGAAGCCGAGCCACAAGAAAAATTCCTGCCGCTACCATAGTAGCAGCATGTATAAGAGCCGAAATAGGAGTAGGTCCCTCCATGGCATCAGGTAACCATATGTGAAGAGGGAATTGTGCGGATTTAGCAACTGCACCGAGGAATAATAGGAAGGCACACAGAGTAGCAAATAAAGAATTAACCTCATTATTATAAATCAACTTATTAAATGTTTCGAACAAATCCCGAAATTCGAAACTTCCTGTTATCCAATAAAAACCTAAGATTCCCAATAACAAACCAAAATCCCCTACACGATTGGTTACAAAAGCTTTTTGGCAAGCGCTTGCTGCAGTTGGTCGTGTAAACCAAAAACCTATCAATAAATACGAACACATTCCTACCAATTCCCAAAAAATATAAACTTGTATCAAATTGGAACTAGTAACTAATCCCAACATTGAAGCATTGAAAAAACTCATATAAGCAAAAAATCTCAAATATCCTTGATCGTGAGACATATAATTGTCACTATAAATAAGAACCATAATTCCAACAGTAGTGATTAATATTAACATTATAGAAGTAAGCGGATCAATAAAGTATCCGAACTCTAAGGAAAAATCATTATTGATGGTCCAAGACCATAGATATTGATAAATAAGACTTCCATTTATTTGTTGAATAGACAAATTGACCGAAAAAACCATAGCTATGCTTAGCAGTAAAACACTAGGAAAAGCCCACATACGGCGAATATTTTTTGTTGCTGTTGGAACAAGTAGAAGTCCAAATCCTATTGACATAGTAACAGGAAGGGGAAGAAAAGGTATTATCCATGCATATTGATATGTATGTTCCATAAGAAAGCAATTTTAAAATTTTTTTTCTTATTAAATTAATTGTAATTGTTTCCGATTCACCAACTCTTATCTATTTCTATTTCGGAAAGAACAAGAATAAAAGAAATCAGCAAAAAAATTATGAAAAACTCAAAGATTTTAATTCTTAATTGATCTAATTTTTCCCATTCCCATATATTATTAAATAAAATAATTCAAAAAGCTCCAATTCGTTTGATCAAATGAAATGACTAGGTAAAAAAAGTTATTACCGGGTTATTCACTAAAGAAAGAGAAATTTTTATTAAATTTAAATTAAGATCCAAAAAAAAAAAAAATAGAAAATTTTTAATTATTCTACCGTTTTGATGATTTATAACCATATAGTATAGTAAAAAAAGTTCGACCAACACAAAATAAAGCACTTGGTTCAGATATGGATCCAGTATCCACTAATAACAGAATTCAATAAAAAGGAACTTTATTATCTATTATAATTAGAGTTAAAATATTGAAAGTAATTATCTAATTCACTGTGGAACTAATTGATTGAATTCCAATTCAATAGGAAAACTTATGCTTATTGTAAAAAAAATCCTACAATATTTCTTATTTGGCATAGAACTAAAATAAGATATTACTCAAATTCATTACTTTTATCTGGTAATGTCTTGTTTAAGAAACTAACTATAGTAGTTTTCTATTTAAATTATGAATAGGCACTCTGAAATTGATCAATAAAATTCATAGAAAATAAAATGGAAATCTAAATTATATAAGGAGATGGGGAAAGAGTCTTAATTTAATACTTTTTATTTATTAAATGTGTTATAAAAATAACAGACTAAAATCAAATATGAATTGGAAACTTTTTTGTTCTTTTTGAGTGGCAATCAACTTCTTTTTAGTGATAATAGATACCGTAAACACAGATTCAGATGGGATTATAAAAAAAATAAACAATCAATACTAGCTCTTTCTTGATTTGAAGATTGTATGTAATAGAGATACAAAAAATAAAAAGCATAAAATAAACTAGAACTAGAATAAGAAAAGATTATTATCAAAAGAAATTTTATTTTCTAGTACAAAGACTATATGGGATGTGCACAAAACAAATCAATAATATATTTTTTGTTTGTTAGGTAAGAAACTCTTTTTATGTTATGAAAAATTTTTATCTATGTAATAAGTTAAGTAAAGTATAGATAATAAATAATGAAAAAGGACCGATCCTTTTTGAACAATACATGTCTTTCACATCCAATACTAACTCTTTATTTTTGAATGGCAGTTCCAAAAAAACGTACTTCTATGTCAAAAAAACGTATTCGTAAAAGTATTTGGAAGAAAAAAGGATATTTGGCTGCGCTAAAGGCTTTTTCTTTAGCTAAATCCGTATCCACAGGACATTCAAAAAGTTTTTTTGTGCGACAAACAAGTAATAAGGCCTTGGACTAATCTGAATTGACATAGTTCAAATAATTAATAATTAAAACTTTCATTTATAAGACGAATGGGTCGCATTAAATTAATTTGTGTTTTGTTTTAAATTCTTCAATTCAATATGAGCTAGAACTAACTGTTGTGATATGTAGAAGAAGATTTTCTCTGTCTATTATAACTAGACTGGCTTTAACTATTATTATTCTATTTTTTCTTTTAATTTAAATTAAAAGAAAAAATAGAATAATAATATACGACGTTTTTTTTTTCATTATACTATAATTTAATTTCCCGAGATGATAATTTTGACTTACGACACTAACTTTTTACAAAAAGTTCATTTATTTTAAAATATAATTTTTTTTTGTGAAAAGTAAATTACAATAGAGATTGCAACTCTTTTTTGTTATATGTCTAGTCCAATACTTAATTGATTTGTTTGGTAAATCTTCTCATAAATGTTATACACAACAAGGAATCAAATTAGTAATACAATTTAATGATACCGAGTTACGTAATAATATTCAAAATTTAATTTCAATTTAAACAATATTAAATCCTTGAGTCTCGACGATTCAAGATGGATGAGCTATTATTATTTCAAGCAAGCCGCCATGGTGAAATCGGTAGACACGCTGCTCTTAGGAAGCAGTGCTAGAGCATCTCGGTTCGAGTCCGAGTGGCGGCATCCTCTAAAATAAAAATAACATTAGAAATCCTATAATTTATTTAATTCCTGATTTGAATTCTGTATGTAATTGGACTCCTTCTTTTATGATATTTGTAACTTTAGAACATATATTAAATCATATCTCTTTTTCGATCATTTCAATTGTAATTACGATTCATTTGATGACCTTTTTAGTCCACGAAATCGTGGGATTATGGGATTCGCCAGAAAAGGGGATGATAGCTACTTTTTTGTCGATAACAGGATTATTAGTTATTCGTTGGATTTATTCGGGCCATTTCCCATTAAGTAATTTATACGAATCATTAATGTTCCTTTCGTGGAGTTTCGCTATAATTCATATGATTCCTAAAATATGGAATCATAAAAATAAAAACGATTTAAGCGCAATAACCACACCAAGTGCTATTTTGACTCAAGGCTTCGCCACTTCGGGTCTTTCGACTGAAATGCATCAATCTGCAATATTAGTACCCGCTCTACGGTCCCATTGGTTAATGATGCATGTAAGTATGATGTTATTGAGTTATGCAGCTCTCTTAGTTGGATCCTTATTTTCAATTGCTCTTCTAGTCATTACATTTCGAAAAAATATCGAAAGTTTTGGTAAAAACAAGAATTTATTAATTAGGTCATTTTTCTTTAGTGAGATCGAATGTTTGAATGAAAACAGAAATGTTTTACAAAATACTTCTTTTTCTTCTTTTAAAAATTATTACAAATATCAATTGGTACAAAGATTGGATTATTGGAGTTCTCGTGTCATTAGTCTAGGGTTTACTTTTTTAACTATGGGTATTCTCTCTGGAGCAGTATGGGCTAATGAGGCATGGGGATCCTATTGGAACTGGGACCCTAAAGAAACTTGGGCATTTATTACTTGGACCATATACGCGATTTATTCACATACTAGAACAACCAAAAGTTGGCAAGGTGCGAATTCGGCAATTGTGGCTTCTATAGGATTTCTGATAATTTGGATATGCTATTTTGGGGTTAATCTATTAGGAATAGGACTGCATAGTTATGGTTCATTCATATTAACTTAAATACTAATTTAGCATCTAATTGAATAAACTTATTGAAGAATAAATAAAAAAAATCGTCCCACAGATAAAGAAAGTTTGTGTAAGTTTTTTTGAGAACCATTTGACTTTTTGAGTTAAACGGTTCTCAAAAAAACTTGAGATGTAATGCATCCCATTACAATTCCAATTCACTTCCCATAATGACTTTCTGTTTTATTCATGAAGACTATCTATCGTAATAATTAGATAGAATAGCTTGTACCTTGTCAACTGATAATGAAATAACCAAATCAGGATAAATACCAATCGCTATTACGGGTAAAAAGATACAGATCGAAACAAATAGTTCTCGTGGTCCAGAATCTACAAAAAAAGAGTTTGGAAGATTGAATAACTTGTATCCATAGAACATCTGGCGTGACATAGATAATGAATAAATAGGAGTTAATATTATTCCAATTGCCATTACAAAAGTAATTAGTATTTTTGGTATTAAAAGATATTTTGGACTGGTAATTATTCCAAAAAATACTACTGATTCCGCAACAAAACCACTCATTCCGGGCAATGCAAGAGAAGCCATTGAGAAACTACTGAACATAGTAAAGATTTTTGGCATTGGAATAGATACCCCTCCCATTTCGTCAAGATAAACAAGACGTATTCTATCACAACCTGTTCCCCCCAAGAAAAAAAGGGCAGCACCAATAAATCCATGAGAGAGCAATTGTAAAATAGCTCCATTAAGTCCTGTGTTGGTTATCGAACCAATTCCTATAATTATGAAACCCATGTGAGATATGGAAGAATAGGCTATTCTCTTTTTTAAATTGCGTTGACCGAGAGAGGTTGAAGCGGCATAAATTATTTGTATTGTTCCCACTATTACCAACCATGGTGAAAATCTGGAATGAGCGTGGGATAAAAATTCCATATTGATCCGAATCAATCCATATGCTCCCATTTTTAATAAGATTCCGGCTAGAAGCATACATGTACTGTAATGTGCTTCCCCATGGGTATCTGGTAACCATGTATGTAGGGGTATAATCGGTGGTTTGACAGCATAAGCAATAAGAAAGCCAAAATATAATATTATTTCCAATGCTACGGGATACGATTGATTTGCTAATGTTTCAAAATTTAATGTTGGTTCATTGGAACCATATAAACCCATACCTAGAACTCCTATTAAAAGAAAAATGGAACCACCGGCAGTGTATAAAATAAACTTTGTAGCCGAGTACAGACGTTTTTTCCCTCCCCACATGGATAAAAGTAAATAAACAGGAATTAATTCTAACTCCCACATGATAAAAAAAAGTAAAATGTCTCGAGAAGAAAATGATCCTATTTGACCACTGTACATTGCTAACATCAGAAAATGAAACAATCGCGAATCTCGAGTAACTGGCCAAGCCGCTAAAGTAGCTAAAGTGGTGATAAATCCTGTCAATAAAATAGGTCCTATCGAAAGTCCATCGATTCCCAGTCTCCAGTGAAAATCAAAAATATTTATCCATTTCAAATCCTCTTCTAATTGGATTAATGGATCGTCCAATTGAAAATGATAACAGAATGCATAGGTCGTTATAAGAAGTTCCAATAAACATATACCTATGGTATACCAACGAACTACCTTATTTCCCCTATGCGGGAGAAAAAAAATAGAAGAGCCCGCGAATATAGGAAAAACAACAATTATTGTTAACCAAGGAAAATAACTCGTGGTAAAGACAAGATACGCTTTGACCAGAAAAACCCGTACTCAATATCAATAAAATATTTATTTAATTCTGAGCACGGGTTTTTGTCAGTAAAGAGGAATCAAATGATTCAAGTGGATTTTTTTATAACGTATCAATAAGCTAGGGCCATACTGCGAGTTGTCTCATGCCATAAATAAACACGGACACTCAAAAAATCTGTTGGACAGGCGGATTCACATCTTTTACAACCTACACAGTCCTCGGTTCTTGGAGCAGAGGCAATTTGCTTAGCTTTACATCCTGGCCAAGGTATCATTTCCAAAACATCCGTAGGGCAGGCCCGTACACATTGAGTACACCCTATACATGTATCATAAATCTTTACTGAATGTGACATTGGATCTATAAGCTTCAGTTTTGAACATAAAAATTTTCGATCTGGTTCTGGTAAAATCAATAATAAATAAATCTATATATTATATTGTAGACACCAGTAGACACCAGACGAATCAGTGGTTTACCAGAATTTTTTTAGAATCCATATACTTCTGGATCTGTTCATGAGAAGAGGGCCAAGAGACTTTGATTTCTATTTCACCAAACATAGTGATATGAATTGTCCATATTACATGCTAATATTAACTAGTACTAATTAAAATCAAATTCTAAAAACCAGCGAATAGAAATATAACTGATAAAATAAATAATATTAATTATGTTAGTACTAATTAATCATATTTTATTATAAACTAAAACTAAAAAAAGATGAACATAATATTATACTTATTATGTTATATAATAATTATATATTCTATTTTATTTATATATATTTTTTTATTTATATATATATTTTTTATATATTTTTTATAATATATATATAATATATTTTATTTATATATTTTATATATATTTTATATTTTATTTATATATTTTGATTTATATATAGATTTATATTTATATAATTTATATATATATAAATATAATAAATATATATATAATAAAAATATAATAAAATATATATATAATAAATATATAAATATATATATAATAAATATATAAATTAATTAATTAAATTTAAATTTTAAATATAAATAATTAAATTAAATATAATTAAATAAATTAAATATAATTAAATAAAAATAAATATAATTAAATATAAATAATAATTAAATATAAATTAATCATAAAATTTAAAATTATAGATTAGGTTTAGGTAAAGCTTTGTGATAAGGCATATCAAATATATTTTTTTTTATATGTATATTGGTATTTATTTATTTTTTATTCTATTTATGTTATGAGTATAGTATTAAATTATATATATATATGAATATGATTATTTATTACAATTTAATCATTAAGACTATTTATTCAACAAATTTGATTGATTAATACGCGTTGATTTTCTGTTACGATAGATCGACGAAACAATAGCTAGACCAATAGCTGCTTCAGCCGCTGCTATAGCTATAACAAAGATCGAAAAAATGTCTCCTTTTAATTGTCGATTATCAAATAAATCAGAAAATGTGACAAGATTAATATTAACCGAATTTAGTATAAGCTCAAGACACATAAGTGCTCTAACCATGCTTCGACTTGTGATCAATCCATAAATACCGATAGAAAACAAATATGCACTCAAAAAAAGTACATGCTCAAACATCATTGACTAACTCCTTATCAATCTCAATTGATTTCAACAAACAATTCAACTGCTTTAAGTTTTTTCTAAACTAAAATAATAATTTCAGAAAGTCATAATTCCAAGACAAAATCTAGGACAAAAGAAAGCATTCACGATAGAAAAGATAGAAAAGGGTAGAATCAAATACCTTAGATTATTTTTGATTTTATATATGATATGGGTCTCTTAGATTAATATCATTCATATATGAACTAGAAATATCCAAATTTGAAGGGAAAAAAATGTCCTAACAATAACACATGGCAAAAAGGCCTATTTTTTTTGGAGTGTTAATCTTTAAGTATTTTATTAATACTATACTAAGTTTTTAGTAATTAAGTATTTATTAATAATATAATAATATAATACTAATTAGAATACTAATAATTATTTTAGAATACTAATAATTATTTTATTATTGACGAGCCATAGTAATTGCACCTATCAAGGCAACTAAAAGAATTATAGAAATGAGTTCAAATGGAAGAAAAAAATCTGTTGATAAATGAATCCCAATTTGTTGAACATTACTTATAAGGTCCTGCTCTATAATGTGGTTTGATTTTGTAGTCCAAATAATTCCATACCATGATGTATCTGGAATAGTAGTAATTAGTGAAAAAAGAATACTTGTACAAACCAGCGAAGTAACCCCATCTCCCACGGTCCAAAGATAGAAATCATTGGAATATTCTGAACCCTTCAGAAACATCACAGCAAATATGATTAAGACATTTATAGCTCCCACATAAATAAGGAGCTGTGCGGCAGCTACAAAATAGGAGTTCAATAGAATATAGAATAAGGATACACAAACAAGAACCAATCCCAAAGAAAAGGCAGAAAAAATTGGATTGGTAAATAAAACTACTCCCAGGCCCCCTAAAATAAGAGCTGATCCCAGAAATACTACAAGAATATCATGTATTGGTCCAGTTAAATCCATTATGTATAATGTATAAAATATAGATAAGTTGAAATTTTTTATGACCCTTTTGAATAATCCAGGAAAAAAAGTTACCCTATTTTTTTTCTTGTATATGCTATATCCCTAATTGAATTAAATCTTAATGTAGTGTGAATTTATGTAGTGGATTAATGTAAGATATATTATATATCTTAATATATATTATATTATTTAGATTATTATTCTATATATTCTATATTATATTCTATATTATTATTATATTATTATTATATTATTATTTATATAATATTATTTATATAATATTAATTATTATTCTATATATTCTATATTATATTCTATATTATTATTATATTATTATTTATATAATATTATTTATATAATATTATTATATTATATAAATAATAATATATTTTTATATTTTAATTTATTTTAATTTTTTTTTATTAAATATTATTTAAATAAAGTATTCATTACAATTAATATTAAATAGATATATATATTAATTAAATAGATATATTATAAATATATATAAAATGATAAATGTATAAATGAAAATAAATATAAATAAATGAAATAACAAACATATATATCAAATCAATATTATATCAAAAAAAGGATCTTACTAATTGGTAACTGTCCTTGAATAAAGAAGTGTATCCTTGTCCATTTTGTTGATTTGAGTTGAATTCATAACTGTTTGAATTGTGTAATCTCCTATTATTGATATTGGTAACCGACCCAATGCAATTTGATTATAATTCAATTCGTGGCGATCATAAGCAGAAAGTTCATATTCTTCAGTCATTGATAAACAGTTTGTTGGACAATACTCCACACAGTTACCACAAAATATACAGACCCCAAAATCAATACTATAATTAAGCAATTGTTTCTTTTTAATATCTGCTTCCAATCTCCAATCTACAACGGGTAGATCTATAGGGCATACACGAACACATACTTCACAAGCAATACATTTATCGAATTCAAAATGGATTCGACCCCGGAAACGCTCTGATGTGATTGATTTTTCATAAGGATATTGAATAGTTACGGGTAAACGATTTGCATGAGATAAGGTAATCATAAAACCTTGACCAATATACCTTGCAGCTCGTACTGTTTGTTGACCATAATTCATGAATCCAGTCACCATAGGAAACATATCGTATATATCAATGAAATAAAGAAATTAATATTTCTTTCTCTTGTTTGATTGAGAGAGGTTATGAATCTAGAATAGCGTTATTGTATTCTGTTATTTATATATATTTATAGTGAAACAAGTTGGAAAGAAGTTGTCAATAATAGATTACCTAGAGAAATAGGTAAAAGAAATTTCCATCCAAGATTTAATAGTTGGTCCATTCTCATCCTAGGCAAAGTCCATCTTGTTGTGATAGGAATAAACAGGAACAAATAGGCTTTAGCTAATGTAATGAAGATACCAATTGTCATTCCAAAGATTCCCCCTATTTTATTTATTCCGAAAAGTTCAGGAAGAAATATGTACGAAAGAGATAAATTCCACCCCCCTAAGTAAAGAACTGTTACAAATAATGAAGAAACTAATAAATTTAGATAAGAAGCGACGTAAAACAAACCGTATTTGATACCTGAATATTCGGTTTGATAACCTGCTACTAATTCCTCCTCCGCTTCTGGTAAATCAAAAGGTAATCTCTCACATTCTGCTAGAGAAGAAATTAAAAAAACTAAAAATCCTATAGGCTGACGCCACAGATTCCACCCCCAAAAACCATATTTTGACTGTGCCTCAACTATATCAACTGTACTTGAACTATTAGATAATTTTAGTCGACGATAACATCACAGTTTACGTCGCTATTTCAGAACCGTACATGAAACCTCAGTTTCATACGGCTCCTCTACGGCCACAAATAACAAATAAATATAAGGACTAGTTCGGTATTAACATTAATTATCTATTTGGGATAAATAGAATAAAGATAGGTTGGAGAGAGAGTCCAAAATTAGACCGAGGTAATTCTGTTTGCTAGAAAAAAACGCTTTTGAATTAATCTCATTCTCTTAAAAAGAAATTTTCTTTGTTCAGTAATAATTTTTGACTTCAATAATAAAATACTCATTTTTGTAAATAGACAGTTCGACCCATCTTTTTTATTAGATTACGAAAAAGAAAGAATTAGCCACTAATTCATAAATTTTTGTAAGAATTGTATATGCATGGATACAGTAAAGAAAGAATAACTAAAGATATTTTTTTATTCAGTTATTTTCCCATTCCATATATTGGCATTCTGTTTCTTTTGTTCCTGTTCTTGTTTCTAGAGGGAGTACTCTGAAAAAAGAGGATTAATTCGTTCTTGATAGTCATTTCTTTAATCAGTGAATAGGAGCATACTCTAGATTGGAATCCTATAAGGAAGTACTGCTTTATCATTTCTACCAACTTAAAGCCCTTATTTTGATTCATTTTATGCGTAAATGCCTCTTTTGAGACTTTACATTATCTCTATTACTAATCTTTTGTGTATCTTGGTGTTCCTACTTGTCTACTCATTTTTGATTGATCCCCCATATGGTAATACGTACAAGACTCTAGTTGAAACTCCATACAGTTGATCCTTTGTACCCGCTTCAAGACATGAAGACTAATCAAACAATTTCAATCTTGGGGTAAACAGTTTACACTGCTTATGTTTACTTCCACTTTACTCTTGTACATAGGGAATGAGAATGAATTTTCTTACTGCGAATTTATAAGCTGTTTTGTTTCACTCATATGACTATCTAGTTTAACCCATTGACCTAAATCTGAATGATGAATAAAAAAATAACTATATCTATTCAACACATTTAATCCATTTCCTAAAAATAAAGAAAAGTTCATGTTCTAACGAATCACACGTAGAGATATTGATAACACACATGGAGTTAATGGTATTTCATAACTAATAGATTGAGCAGCAGCTCGTAAACCACCTGAAAAAGAATATTTATTATTTGACCCATATCCTGACATAAGAAGTCCAATAGGAGCAATACTGGAAATGGCGATCCATAAGAAAACACCTATACTGAGATCGGCTAGAACAAGGTGATACCCAAAAGGAATTACTAAATAACTTAGTAAAACGGATATGACCGCTATTGTTGGCCCGGCACTGAACAAACGACTATCCCCTCTAGACGGTAGGAGATCCTCTTTAAAAAGTAGCTTGGTACCATCTGCTAAAGCTTGAAGAATTCCTAACGGACCGGCATATTCAGGTCCAATACGTTGTTGTATCCCTGCAGATATTTCTCTTTCTAACCACACAATTACTAGTACACCTATTATGATTCCCAATATCAGGATAAAAATAGGGACAAAGAGCCATATAAGTTCATAAACCTCTTTTAAGAATTCCGATCCAGAAAAAGAATTGATAGTTTGTACTTCTGTTATATCAATTATCATTTCAACGATCAACTTCTCCCATAATAATATCTATACTACCTAGTATCGTCATGATATCAGCCAATTTCATTCTTTTAACTAGCTGAGGCAAAATTTGCAAATTGATGAAACCTGGTGGACGAATTTTCCATCTCCAGGGAAAAACACTCCGATCTCCTATAAGAAAAATGCCTAATTCTCCTTTTGGGGCTTCTACTCTGACGTAAAGTTCTTGTTTTGACAATTCAAAATTGGGCGAAGGTTTTTTACTAATGAATCTATATTCAAAATCATTCCATTCGGAATCTTTTGCTCTATCAAAGCGTCGGACTTCTAAATTTTCATAGGGTCCTCCCGGAATCCCTTCTAGAGCCTGTTGAATAATTTTTATGGATTCCGTCATTTCACGGATTCGTACTAAATAACGAGCTAATGAGTCTCCTTCTTTTTGCCATTGGATTTCCCAATCGAATTCATTGTAACACTCATATTGATCAACTTTACGAAGATCCCATTGGATTCCGGAAGCTCGTAACATTGGTCCCGATAAGCCCCAATTTATTGCTTCCTCTCCTCCAATAATGCCTACTCCTTCAACTCGTTCCAAAAAAATGGGATTTAGCGTAATAAGTTTTTGGTATTCGTCAACTCCTGTTAAAAAATAATCGCAAAAATCCAAACATTTATCTATCCAGCCATGAGGTAAATCAGCAGCTACTCCTCCGATACGGAAATAATTATGCATCATTCGCATACCTGTGGCAGCTTCAAATAGATCATATATCAATTCCCTCTCTCTGAAAATATAGAAAAAGGGAGTCTGTGCACCAATATCTGCCATAAAAGGGCCAAGCCATAACAAATGAGAAGCTATACGACTCAGCTCTAGCATAATTACTCTGATATAGCTGGCTCTTTGAGGTACTTGAATATTTCCCAATTGTTCTGGTGCATTTACTGTTATTGCTTCTGTGAACATAGTAGCTAGATAATCCCAACGCGTTACATAAGGCAAGTATTGTACAATTGTTCGGTTTTCCGCAATTTTTTCCATTCCTCTGTGTAAATAACCTAGTATGGGTTCACAGTCAACAACATCTTCACCATCAAGAGTAACGATCAGTCGAAGAACACCATGCATTGATGGGTGGTGAGGACCCATATTGACTATCATAAGATCTTTTCTTGTAGCCGGTACAGTCATATCTTTTTTCCCCAATTCATTATTCTATGAATTTTTCAAAACGAGGTTCGGTCAAAATAAAATCAAACAAAATAGAAAAATCTAAAAAAAAAATGGTTCAAACGAATCTTTGAATTAACGAGTTTTTGGCTCTCGAATATCCAACTGACCAATTAATTTCTTATAACGTACTCTATTTTTCTTTGACAAATATACCAACAGCCGTTGACGTTTTCCCAGAATTATTTGTAAACCCCTCTGGGATAAAAAATCTTTTTTATGCAATTCTAAATGTGAAGTAAGTCTCCGTATCTTATTGGTGAAACTGAATACTTGAAATTCGACAGACCCCTTGTTTTCTTCTTTTTCTTCTTGTTCTTGTGAAATAATTGAGATAAATGAATTTTTGACCATAAAAGAATTTTCCATTTTTTTTTTATTTTACTGATCAGAAATAATAATGTTGGTCATTTTTTGGTAGACACAAAAATGGTTTCCTCTTACTCTTGTATATACGATACTATTTTTTCTATCCAAATCAAATTAATAAATAAAAAATTCAAATTTGATTTGGATAGAAAGGTGTAATATATTTCTGCACTCCAAAAAGGGAATGATTTCTTTGTATTTTACCTAAGAAGATTTCGCCGATTCATTTCTAGATTTAGTTGATAAGCCATTAAATTAAGTATCATAATATAACACAACATATATGTATATCTTTCAGCCTTCGTATATCATATCAAATGTCTCACTCACGCACTACACACTACACATGATTATACATATATGACATAATATATGATATGACGTAATTACATAAATTATATATAAAAGTTTAATATTTTAATATATATAATATAAGTTTAAGTTTTTATATTATTATATAAATATTATTATATAAGTATAAATAATATTTAATATTTATAAGTAACATATTACAAATAATATATTTATATAAAATGGGTATAGGTATAAGTATATCATCATAATATATATATAATATATATATATATATATAGTTTATTTATATAGTAATTATTTATATAGTAATAAAATTAGTAATAAAATAATTTATATTAATTTTATATTAATAAAATTTTATATATATAATAATAATCTATTAATTACTATTCTATTTATATATGTGTAATTATTACGTATAATATTATTTATATTTACTCATTATCTCATTATATTTATTTTTATTCATTATATTTTATATTTATTATAATAATATTAATTTTAATTTATTATATTAAATTCAATATAAATTCAATATAAATTAAATTAAATTTCAATATAAATTAAATTAAATATACTATTTAAATATATTATCAATTAATTCTGAAGTGTATTGTGGATACATCTGTATTCTTGACATACTGAAACGACTACCATTATTGGTATCAAACCAATACCGATTCATACAAGCTAAATCTTCTAATCGATAATTGGGCCAAAGAAATAATTTGAATTTAATTAATTTGTTTTTATTTGCATTTGTGTTAAAATGCTTGTCCTTTTTCAAAAATTGTCCACAGTTTCTTATGTTGTTTTCATTGAAAAATATTAGATTTCTATCTACGTCTACACCATTTCTCTTCCAGGAATTGAAACAAATTAGAATTCTCAACTCTCTACGACGTCTAGTAGATAGAATGTTTTCAGGAACAACTAAATCATAATTATTTTTATCTTCACTCACAAACATAGTGCTATGTTGTGAAATGGGTTTCTCAAAAGGACTCTCATCAAGATATTTTTCTTTTATATATCTTTTATCAGTTTCAGCTTGTTGTTTACTCTTATTGATCAATGAAATATCTATGGTTTGATATATAATAAATTCTTCATCCCATTTTTTAGAGAGACGAACCGGTTCAATGATAAATATTCCCTTTTTTATCAATTCTGTAAGAGATAGATCTTTTTGAATCAACATTACATTTAGACGCATCTCTCCTCTTTGAATTGAGGATATAGCAATTTTCCTTATATTTATAAGTCTAAGTAGTAAACAATATACCTTGATATTGTTGATCATTCTTTGATTCAAAGAATCATCCCATCTTAATTGAAAAATTAAATATTTTTTCAGGAAAAAATCTAGTTCTGCTTCCTTCTTACTCTTGAATTGTTTTTTCTTTCTACGTTTTTTAATGGTTGATTCTGTGTCATTTTTTTCAACATCTTCTTTTTTCTTTTGTTTTTGTGTATCTTGTTGTATATCTAATCCAAGATCTCTTTGATTTTGTTTTTTTTCTTGTTGGTTCCGATTTTCTAATTCAAGATATTCTTCTTTATTAGATCGTAGATTAAGATCCTTTTTTTGATTTCCGTTGATGTTCTTATTTTGACTAATATTTTTATCTCTATGAATGTTTAAAAGAAGAAATTGGATTGGTATAATCCATGGTTTAAGCTTATATGCATCATAAAGTAGTCCAAATTCTGGGAAAAACCAAGATTCCAGATTTGATATAGGACGATATAGCCTTTCTTTATTCATTCCCATCCAATCAAAAAGTTTTTTTTTTTTATTGAAAGGTTTTGTTTTTTGATGAATCGTGAGAGGATAAATATTTTTATTATAAATTTTTTGATAATTATTAGTTCCAGCTTTAGTATCTTTATTAATCTTGGTACCAATATGCATATTAGTCCAGGCATCAATATTTTTTCTAAAACAAAACCGGAGAATTCTACAATCAAAGTATTTTCTATCTAGATTTTTTTCTCCATATAGACTAGATTCTTCTCCTAGATAATCACTAATATCTATATCTACTAGTACATAAAATGATTCGGATTTCTGTGTTTTCTGTGTATTGAAATTATATGGAATTTTTTTGTCTCTGTTTACTTGTGATGGCGATGCATAAATATATGAGTCCCCTCCATTCTCATAATTCACATATTTATGTGCTAGAAGATCATATTTGTAGTTTTTTTTTAATTTTTCTTTTAGTCCTGTCCATGAGTCTATTCCGTAATAATTTTGTTTCACGTAATGAATTAATTGGTTTTTTTTATATGAATCAAATATTATTGAGTTTTTTTTTTGAGTTGTACAACGTTGATTGACTCTATTTCTCCACTTTTGTGGTACTAATTGAGACCATTGAGATTGAGATAAATTGTATTGATAATGATTCTTTAACCAGTTTTTCCATTTATTCATTCCAGACTTATAAACTTTCTTATGCTTTGGTTTGGAATCAAATAGTCCTCGTGTCCCACAATAATCTTTGATTCTATCTTTAAGAAAAAGACGGATTCCGTGATATTGAAGTACAGATTTCAAGTAATATTTGTTATTAACTTGAACTTGTGATAATGTATAAAATACATATGCTTGTGACAAAGAGGATAAGTCATAATAAATGTTTGAATTCTTATAATAATTAATATTATAAAGCAACTTTTTCATTGTCGAAATAAAATGAATTGTATTTTTATTTGTTTGATCAATCCCTTTTTGATTTGTTTCATCGTGGTAAAAGAATTTATTGATTATTTTTTTTGTTGATTCAAGGAAAAGTTGTGCATTGGTCCTAAGAATATTAATGATACATAGAAGGATATCGCTATATATTTTTTCAATGAAATATTTGAGAAAGTAGTCTAATTTACGTATTAATCTGGTACTCTTTCTTTTGAATATTTGCCAAATATGTTTTTGCAATTCTGAATTTTTATCAGCAGAATTTGTCTTGTTAGGGCTTCTATCTGTATCTGGAGTTAGAATTATTTTTTTCTTGTCTTTTGTGATTTGTTCTATTTGATTCCTGATTGTGGTTGTCCTATCAGTAAGATCTTTTATTTTTTTTTCTATAAGTGAACGTTTTGTCCAATTCGTAGATCGAATTCGAATGGTTGATTCATCGGTAATCTTATTACTGATTATAGAATCTTTTCTATTTTCGTCCGATTCACCTATTTTTACTTTTCCGAATCCAAATAAAAAAATTTGGTTTATTTTTTCAAGTTCTTTCATTATTCGTTTTATAACTAGAACTGTTTTGTTAACCCATCTTGTTTTTTCTTTTGAAATCCTTAAAAACCATTTTCTCATTTTTTTAGAAACTCTTAGAACTAGAGAAAGAGAAATTGTTTTTTCCACTTTTCTAATTTTTTTTTTTAACTCTTTTAAAATAGGTTCAAAAAAAGAAGGTTGTTTTCGGGGAGAACCGAAGGGGAGTTCCGCTTCTCTTCCCCAGACTGTTAAAAAACAAAAATTGTCCTTTTTCCCCCCCTTTTTCATTGTATCCCTATGATGATGGGATCGTACTTTAGATTTTCGCCAAGGTTTCAGACGGAAAGGAAATAGAATTTTTATCTGAATACCATCCGTTAACCAATCTTGTGGAAATTCTGTTTCTGATAATTGAACACCATTATAGGTGCATTTAACATGCATTTCTCTATTCCAATCTTTCAAATCCTCGTACCACTCGGGGAATTGGAATAATAACATACGGCCGACATTTTTAGCTATTATCAACGAAGGCAATACAATGTATTTTCTAAGAATCGATTGGGTTACTAACATCGAACCTCTTATTGTTTGAGCAAATATAATGCTATCCCAAGTTTCTGATATTGTTATACGTTCATTTTCCTCTATTTTTTCCTTGTTTTTATTCTCTCTTTCTTTTGTCTCTTCCTCCTCAGAATCCGAACCAAAAATTTGAAATTCCGATTCTCTATCCACCCAATCCCTAAAAACGAGATTCATAATTTCGGAGATGTCAAAAGAGAGAAAAAATGTTTTGTCTATTTGATCCAAAAAAAGTGGCGAATGCACATTTGCTTGAAACATTTCCCAAGTAACTGTTTTACGTCTTTGAGCACGCATGGATCCTTTGATTAGATCCCGACGAAAATCCGATTGTTGTGAGTAACGTATCAAAGACACCTCTTCCGCTTGATCACTATCACTAGTATTGGTAGTTTCGTCCTTATCAGTATAAATTACAACACGTTTGGCTTTTCTTGAACGAATTTCATGATCTTCCATTGATTCTTCTTCATTTTCTTCTTCTTGTTCTTCTAAATCGTCGGTCAATTTGTATGACCATCGAGGAACCTCTTTTCCGATTTCTTCTATTTCAGGAAAAAAAAATTTATTATTTTGATTTCTAATTGTTTGATCATTGTGATCAGTTGTAACTACATCGAATATCAATTGCAAACATTTTGCTTGCTTTTCTGAATCAATTCTTTTTTCTTCTGCCAATAAAGACAATTTTTTCAAATTAAGACTGGGTGGGGATTCAAATGGGACTTCGTCGATTGAGATTAAGGAATGATCAATATTTGTCGATAAAAATTCTCCATCAAAGAGATTCTTTTGATATTCAAATTCTTTTTTTTTGGAATCCTTAGGAAGTAGACCGTGAATTTTATTTATCCAGACTATTTCTATGGACTCCTCCGCATCTGTAGAAGTTATTAAATCATTCCTGATTGAACGTGATAATTTTTTGAATTTTCCGCGATATGGTCCGTTTAAAAAGGGATCGTACATTTTAGGCAAGCATTCCTTTTCATTTTCATCATTACAAAATCTGATTCTTTTCTCGAGCACATCTAGAACAAGGGATCCTGTTTTTTTTTCTAGAATTTTTATTCGATTTATTAATTCATTGCTCAAGGTGTGCTTTTTTTGTTCATTAGTATAAACCCAAAAATTATCCTCTTTTTCGGTCGTGTACAAAGATATCTTTCGTTCTATCATTTCTGAAAAAGTTGCTAAACTCGGCGGATATGTAAAAGATATTCTTTGTTTTCCATCACTTGGACATGTATAAAAAAAATATTGTGACATTTCATTTCGTACAGCATTTTCAAATCGATCATTTTTTATATATCGAAATGGACGATTCCATCGTTTACAGTCGAAAAGAAAAGTGACAAGCGGTTTTTCAAACCAAAAAAGATTTTTATCTTCTTTACTTTCTAACTCCAAAAGTTCTTGTTCTTGATACCTATTAAGATAAGAGTCTTCGTAAACTGGGCTATCCTTATAGCGTGTCTCTTTAAAGTAAAAGTGGAATTCATCCTTTGTTTTTTCTTTTCCATTCGCTGGGATTTTGTTCATTTCATTCGGATCCTCTTTTTCTTCGGACCAAAAAGAAAGGTTTTCCTCGGCGAATCCCTCTTCGTCCTGTTTAGTTTCTTTTCGTTCTGAAGTTGTTTCTATGTCGCTTTCTTCCCCATTTTCCTCGCGTTCCCTCGTTCTCGTTGCTGAGTTTTCCTCGAGTTTTTTAGTAATAATAGGTAAAGGCATTCTGCCTAAATAGTATACACAAGTGATAAATAAGAGAATATTAAAGATTCGAGCCAGAGAATTTCTCAATTCTGAAAGAAGGTACTTATTAGATTGAATGGAATAATTTTGCCGTATCCAGAATACAACTAATTCAACCCACTTAATAAAAAAAATGTGACCAATTAACCAACCAATAAAACTACTCGTTACAAATAACATCTTGTTGTTGCATCGAAACATATAAATGTTGACTAATCTGGTTAGTGTTGAACTTGGTAAAATAAAATGGTTGAATAATTGAAAAATAAAATTATTCAAAAATATACATTGAATGTTGAAATTACGTATTGAATTTCTAGTAGTAGATCCATAATCTAAAAAGTTCTTCCTATTGTTCCAGAAGAAATGAAATAAAAGATATGGTAGAACTAGGACAGTTATTGTATGAGGTTTACCCAATGCTAAATGCAGAGGCGCATAATAGATTGATATAAACATCATAAGCTGTCCCATAATAAACCCGGTTGTTGCTGATATCTGCTTTTCGGTTCCTTCTTCCATAACCCAAGCTCGAAGAAGGAAGAGATAAGAGGGCCCTATGGAGAACGTGGTCATAAATCCATAATAAAGTCCAACTATAACAACGGAATTCATTATCTTCATGCATAAGGATAATGGATTACCTAATAGAAAAAATTTCAAAATCATCACAAACCTCCTCCTTTTCTTTTGTATTGCAATTTCTCGATTATTATATGATGATTTTTGAACTTTCATATAGACTCTATATGGAATAGACTCTAAATATATAGAAATAAAAAGACCCTAAATGACATCTCTTATGTCAATGATTCCAAAGAGATATTAAATGAATGGAATTGGAATATAGATATAATATTTTATAAATTATATTATTTTATTATTATAATTTTCTAATTTTATAATATAATGTATAATGAAATAGAGCCGTTTTGAGGTTCCCTATGAAATGGGCATGGAACGGAGCCACTACGAAGAAGTTCTGGGAGTTACGAAGGAAGCTTCGGACTCATACTGTTCGTGGGTTGAGAACGGTAGTTGAACTTTATGAGATCGAATCACCCGTTGTTCCTCAGTAGCTCAGTGGTAGAGCGGTCGGCTGTTAACTGATTGGTCGTAGGTTCGAATCCTACTTGGGGAGATTTGATTCATTTTTTATTAAAAAATGAAGAATTGAATGAAAGGGCTCGTTTTGACCGTTAGGAGTAGGTAACCCGTTCCCTTTCTTTGTTTCTATTGCATTCTATC